TAAGTCGAATAAAGAACTTTGATTCCTTGTTTCTTACTTGGTATTAGAGTTCGAATGAAAACCACGCGATTGCAGGTAATGCCATAATTTTTGATTTTGTGAGGATCAATCAAATAGGGTTTTCAAAATATTCTAAAAAAACAATGATAAATAGATATGAATAGAGCAAGAAAAGAAGGAAATAAAAAAACATAGTATAGAAAAGATATCCAAAATGATATAGAAATCACTATCCTACCCTTAGTTTTTATTTCCTTAATTTAATTAATTGTATTTCGTTTGATTAGGGTAAAGTTCCTTAAAAACCTCTGCTTTTTTTAAAATATCCTGAACAGTTCCTGTAGGCTGAGCGCCTTTTTCAAGGAAATAGAGAATCGCGGGAACGTTTAAATAAGTTTGATTCTTGATCGGATCATAAAAACCCACTTTCCGAAGATCTCTTCCTTCTCTTCGGGATCGAACATCAATTGCAACGATTCGGTAGACGGCTCATCGGGATAGATGTAGATGAAAAAGAACCCCCCCTAGAACCGTATAGGAAGTTTTCTCCTCGTACGGCTCGAGAAAAAATGATTAGAAGTTTTGTCTATGGATAAAATTAGAATAAATAGAAAAGGAATCCGTAAAATAAATGAGTCTATAATTTAACTCATAGTCATTTTTTTAGCTTCCTGAAAAAAAAAATCATTTGTACTCATAACTCAAGTTCAAGAATTCTCAAATATCTTAAATAAATTAATAAATTAAGATATTTTTTTATTGAGTGGTCTTTAACCCCCCCCTTTTTTTGTCTCGTTTAAAATCTATTTTTATTCTTTATTCGGATCCGTGAGACAATTGAAGTGGTGTTTCCTTGTTCTGGGATCCTTTATCTTTGTTTTAAATCATTGGGTTTAGACATTACTTCGGTGCTTCTTAATCCTTTCAAAATGGTAGCAACATACCCCTTTTGTGATTTCTTTCTATCAAAGAATCATACGGTTGATTCGTGCGCGATACACTGTGGATCGAAAAAGTTTTAACCCTTCCAACAAAAATTTTTTTAATTGAAATTTTGCTCGAATCGGATCCTTTCGATTTCTATATCGAAGATATACTTACGAAGTTGTTCCAATTTATTGATTGGCATTAACCCTAGATCGTTGCCCCTGAGAAATTAATAAATACTTTCTACCCGAGCTCCATCATGTACTATTTACATTACAACCCAATAAAAAAAGAGGGATTCTAGTAGAATAGAACAAACGACGTCGAGCCAAGAGCACTTTCATTCCTATATAAAATGGTGGATGTAAGAATAAGAATCCACGCCGGATCGTGTCCTTCAAGTCGCACGTTGCTTTCTACCACATCGTTTTAAACGAAGTTTTACCATAACATTCCTCTAATTTGGAACCAGTATGGAATTGATTCAATTATGGAATCATGAATAGTCATTGGTTCGCTCGGTACATAGACACAGTCATTTATATTTTTTCTTATCTATCTACATAGATAATAAAGATTTTTCTGAAGAAATATTAGCAAGACCCCGGCTTTTTTTGTATGAATGGAACATTTTTCTATAAATATCGATCTCAAAAAAATATCTAACAGAAATATCCAGAAATATAAATATAGAAATAACATAACTAACAGAAATCACAGGAATAAATAAATTATATTTGACTCTGCCTCTTCAAGTGACTCAATAAGATAGACTGACCCATTTCCAACTTCCCCAAGATTCAATCCATAAGGAATCATTACAAATCTTGCTACTTGAAAAAGTTTCCTACTTCTGCATCATTATTTGAATCAAGTTTTGCAGTAAAGACTCCATTTTATTATCATAAGAAAGAAAAATATTTTCGAATGGAATTGTCAATGATATAAAGCAAATAAGCTAAATAGATCGAACAATAAAAAGAAATATTATTGTTAAATATTTCAATTTTAATATTTTAGGGATGCTAATTATTTTTCACAAAAATAGAAAGACTATTGTGACTGAAATAGGATAACAATACATACCTATAAGCTAAGCACTTCCTCGTTTTATATGTATTTTCATATTTTGTTTAGCCTGAGATTAAGTAATCTTTATGGAACTGTGATCTATGTCTCATCTTATCTTTATCTGAATCAGAAAAGGTTTCAGTTATCAGTGACTTTTGCATTTGCATGTCATTTGAATTCGATTTAGTTCAGTTTGTAAAAAACTTAGATATGATTCCGAAAAGAATCATTCAAAATTTAAAAAAAGAAAGAGGAATAATATTCTATCCAATATTAGACCTTTAAACAGAACCTTGTTGAACAAAAAAGAAGTATTCAGATACAACGGATATGCTCTGGGACGGAAGGATTCGAACCTCCGAATAGCGGGATCAAAACCCGTTGCCTTACCGCTTGGCTACGCCCCATTTCTACTTTTATTGGACACTAATACTAATAAAGAATAATATTGGTATTAAGTGTTCGTCAATTCCAGCCCAAACTATCTATAGAAAATATTTATTCTTTATAGAATCTATTATAGATTCGTGCTAGGATTTTGACATGTGTATATCTAGAATTCAACTGAATTTATTGATCATTACATATAATTCAATTAAGATATTGTATGAAAGTATGATTTCTTCTATTCTCCTTTGAGAATTGGAGGATTTTTGATTGAACGGAAAAAGAAGGATTTTTTTGTCTACCCTACTTTCTTTATTTTTCCTTATATCAATAACTCAATCAAAATGCAATTATCTCGACGAAAAAAATGTCTGTTATGCTTAATATCTTTAGTTTGATCTGTCTTAATTCTGCCCTTTATCCGAGTAGTCTTTTCTTCGCCAAATTGCCCGAAGCCTATGCTTTTTTGAATCCAATCGTAGATGTTATGCCAGTCATACCCCTGTTCTTTTTTCTTTTAGCCTTTGTTTGGCAAGCTGCTGTAAGTTTTCGATAAGATCTTTAATACTATCCTAGAAAATTCATTATTTATTCGATAAAAATTAAATTATAACAATTGATAAGATCAAATAAGTCTGACAGTATGAACCTTCGATTCAAACATTGAAATTATCGGATAGCCGCGAGAAACCCGGCTCGCCCCATTTCCCGATTTTAATTTGAATCCTTTTTATGGTGAAATACCTTATTAGCTTAGGGCCCCTTACAATAGCTAATTATGGGTATGAAAGTGATTTGTGGTAATTAAAGACTCTTATTATATTACAAATTGAAATTTCATTTCAACTTCATTTGAATTTCTAAACATTCTTTTCTATTTCTAGAATTTTTTTCTTGGTGTCAAAATAGGATATGTGATATAAAAATGGAGGATCTATTATCTTTTCTCGTTTTTCTTTTTCAAAAAATGATCTTGGAGGTTGTGTAATGCTTACTCTCAAACTTTTCGTTTACACAGTAGTAATATTCTTTGTTTCTCTCTTCATCTTTGGATTCCTATCCAATGATCCAGGACGTAATCCAGGACGTGAAGAATAAAATAAAAATTTAGTTTTTCTTGCTTGATTTTACAATTTTCTTTCAATTTTATTTTAGCTATTCCACACGTTTAACTAGGAAAAAATAATAAGGGGGTTTGCGAAAATTGAAAGAAAAAAATAGAAAGTCATCAACGGAAACGGAAAGAGAGGGATTCGAACCCTCGGTACGAATAACTCGTACAACGGATTAGCAATCCGCCGCTTTCGTCCACTCAGCCATCTCTCCCAATTGAAAAAGATAATTACTATGTTACATTACACATCAAGTAAGGATTAAAGAAAGTATTTCTTTCACATTCTTTATCTTTATCGTTATTATATAATTAGCAATTCCATTTAGATGCTCGAAAGATCCAAATAGAAAGATAAATAAAGAAGACCTTCTTGCTTTTATTTTGTTCGAGGTGCCTTTTGGGCCTGGCCCGGTCAATACCCAGCCGGGCCTTTTTTTGTTCCAACGAATTCCCTTTATTTATAGGTAACATACTCTAAATATTTGGTATTTGTGTAACAATTTCCGTTCTGGGGTTTACATATACTTCTAATTTTTGTTATAATGGAAATGGAGAATGGTTTTTGATTCAAAAGAATCAATTAAGGATCTATCAATTTGTATTTTATTATGTCATTAGGCAAACCAAATTTTATATTCAAATCTAAGAAAAATTCACGAATTCTCAGTCAACGAATAGTTAATGGTTCCTGTTTGTCATAAATTTTAGCTTTTTTGAGTCAAAATATAATTTGATTTTTCAATAGAAAAGTGAGTGGAAGTTTTGAGATACTATACAATCAATCAAAGGAGTAAATAAAACACAATCAAAAGGGGAAAAAGGGTTTATTTTATAATTTTTTTTATATTTATTTAGAAAAAGGATGAAAAAGGGGATGCAAGTACAATAAACTAAAGTTTAGTAATCCACCGGTAATTTTTTATCCTGTTGTGTATCGTTTTGGCGGCATGGCCGAGTGGTAAGGCGGGGGACTGCAAATCCTTTTTCCCCAGTTCAAATCCGGGTGCCGCCTCATCAACAAATGAATAGAAATATCTTATTCTGCTCTGCTGATATAACTAAACCTAATTTTCCCCAGCAAAACAGAATAAGGGGACTGTTGATACTTGGTTGATTCTAAACATCTGTTCTGGTAATTTTGTAAAAGATTGGAAATCTTTGAATATAAAAAGATTATAAAGGTCGAAGCAAGACTTTCCGATTCCCTTCTACTGCTAATGTAATGTATACTCATTGGGTCTTGAATTACTTCGGATAGCCGGGGGATAATTCAACTACTAGTTAGGGAAAGTCCTTTCTATACTGTAATCTATATATATAGACTCGCGAGAATCTCTGAGTGTTCAGGCATTCAATCACTATTAGATTGAGATTAGATAGATTTTTTATAGAAAAGAAAAAGTTAAAAAAAATCATTTTTTAACCCCTCGTCAAGAGTATAATATACTATCTCCCAACTCCTTCAGCTAGACAATCGCGAAGGGGTACGCATTATATCAAATAGGAAATAAAATAAAAATATGTAATAGATAGCAATTGATCTATTTTTACTTTGAAGAGCAAGAAAAAAAGGAAAGGGCTCTCTTATTTTATTACTGGACGTCCATTCCATTAGTAACATTCCTTTGTAGTGTCATTGTGTATTTTACTTGTGTTTAGTCTTTCCCCATTAGAAATCATATAGGAATTTTTGAAATGGCTTTATTTGATTGGTTCATCAATAGTGTTTGGTCAGAATCCCTTTTTGACTCTGGACCATTCATTCTACTATTATTAGTGAGCAATAATGGAATAATTCTATCATAGAGATAAGGGACATAATTCACATGGATATAGTAAGTCTCGCTTGGGCTGCTTTAATGGTAGTCTTTACATTTTCCCTTTCACTCGTAGTATGGGGAAGAAGTGGACTTTAAAAGCACTCCTAATTTAGTTGAGGAATGAAACGCTATCAATTCTTTTATAGATCGTTCCGTAACGCATTTTTTATTTGAATTGAAATAATTTAGAAATAAAAAATATCTTCATTTCAAAATTCCATTGGATTCTAGTGGAGAAATGTATTCTATAACAGTAAAACGATTATTTCAGATTCATCGGAATAAATAGATGTATCAAAGAAATAGAATTGGGTCCTACGTCAATTCTATATATGGATTAATAACTACATATATTGAAGATAGAAGCTAATAGAGTATACCAACTCTATTTACAACTTTATCCACTACTATAACATAACACTACTAGAGAGTATGGTAAGTAAGAAATAAATTTCTTACTTACCATACTCTCGGATCTCATAGAATACCGCGGATTATAGCCCCTTGATTTCATTTAAGACGCAAAAATAGAATACTTTTCATTTGATTTCTTCAACTATTGATAAGAATTCAGAAGTAAAGTTTCATTTAAAGTAATTAATTGTTTTGACTGACTGTTTTTACGTAAATTATAAGTAGAAAAGCAGTAGGAACTAAAATGAACAGTGCAGTAGCAATAAATGCAAGAATATTTACTTCCATAATCTCATCGTTTTTTTATTTCACAATAACTCGGGATTTAATCCCATAGAGATGATAAATCTTTCACCTGTCAATTCAATGAATGCATTACCTATCGATGATCTTGAATCGGATCAATACCATGAATAACAATATCTGAGCTATTAAATTAATTCGTCGTCGAGAATTGAATAGTATAACATACGAAGATCTTTTATCCATACCGAATCCAAGATTGGATTCCCGGACCAATAAAAAACTCCTTTATTTCTCCTTATTATATTTTCTGTTCTTTCTTTTTAGTGTAGAACCATCAAATGAAGTATCATCTAACCATGCGTCTGTTTCCATTAACTACAAAACCCCAACAAACAATACAAGCGAAGTGGAAAAAGAGAGGAATTAGCTTCTAAATTTTAATGATCCAATTTTCTTTGGAAGACAAAGAAGTATGAGAAAAATGAGTCGCGGGAGAAAAAATGGAATATTCTATCAACTTCACTATTTTAGTTATTTTCATTTTTGTTTAGGGTTTGTTCTTTCTTCGAAAGAATCTTGAAAAAAAGAGGGGAAACCCCTTCGGAATTCAATTATGCTCCCCTTCTTTCACAGAAAATAAAGAGGCGAATTGATGTACTTATTGGATCCGTCGGGACTGACGGGGCTCGAACCCGTAACGTCCGCCTTGACAGGGCGGTGCTCTAGCCTATTGAACTACAATCCCAGGGAAATAAGAAGAGATATAGCAGAAAATTTGGATAGGTATTTCTTAAGAACAAGAGGGCTCTACCATCTGATAGTAGGTTGCCAAATTGTTGGGCCGAGCTGGATTTGAACCAGCGTAGACATATTGTCAACGAATTTACAGTCCGTCCCCATTAACCACTCGGGCATCGACCCAACGCCTAATTCATTTTAGACGTTCCATAATCAACTTCCTTTCATCTCCCAGGCAGACTTGACAAATAAATATAAATATCAAATGATATAAAATATGAAGTCCTTCTAAGTAGACTAATAGAAGGACTTGACAAACAGGGATCACTTGATATAAAATCCCACTCCTACTCCTATAGTCTTCCTATAGTCTTGAGTGTTGTTACACCCCCAGAGGGACTTGAACCCTCGTTTTCTCCGTGAAAGAGAGAGGTCGTAACCACTGGACCATAGGGGCCTATGGCCACCTTGCCCAGAAATAAACTAGAAACAGAAATACTAGGTCCCGAGGGCCAACCACCCTTAGGAAATAAAAAAGCAATATAAACACATATAGTAGAAACACGTAGAAACATATGTAATAAACCAAAATAGGGAATAAGGGCTAAGGGCGGCTTAACTTAATATAACTCAGGGCGAAGGCCGCCTTTAGGATATGGATCAAACCGAAAAACTCGTTCATTATTCTGGTTTTTAATGGTAATCAAACTTTACCATTAAACTTTAAACTATACAACCTTGAAACTTGATTTCATTGGTCTTTCTCGTCTTTATCTCTATCAT